GTCCCTGTAGCTTATAACCAAAGCATGGCACTGAAGATGCCAAGATGATGCTATATGCACCCAAGGACAAAAGACTTAGTCCTAACCTTACCGTTAATTTCTGCTAAACATATACATGCAAGTATCTGCGCCCCAGTGTAAATGCCCCAGAGCTCTTATTGACTAGACAAAGGGAGCGGGCATCAGGCTCGCCCATTGCTGCAGCCCAAGACGCCTTGCTTAGCCACACCCCCACGGGTATTCAGCAGTAATTAGTATTAAGCAATAAGTGAAAACTTGACTTAGTTATAGCAGCATTCAGGGTTGGTAAATCTTGTGCCAGCCACCGCGGTCACACAAGAGACCCAAATTAACTGTCACACGGCGTAAAGAGTGGTACCATGCTATCCTAACAACTAAGATCAAAATGCAGCTAAGCTGTCATAAGCCCAAGATGTACCTAAAAACACCCCCAAGACGATCTTAGCGCCCCCGACTGATTAAACTCCACGAAAGCTAGGACACAAACTGGGATTAGATACCCCACTATGCCTAGCCCTAAATCTTGATACCTTCTATCACCAAAGTATCCGCCTGAGAACTACGAGCACAAACGCTTAAAACTCTAAGGACTTGGCGGTGCCCCAGACCCACCTAGAGGAGCCTGTTCTATAATCGATAACCCACGATGCACCCGACCGCCCCTTGCCAAAACAGCCTATATACCGCCGTCGCCAGCCCACCTCCCCTGAAAGAACAACAGTGGACATAATAGCCCCAACCCCGCTAACAAGACAGGTCAAGGTATAGCCTATGGGGCGGAAGAAATGGGCTACATTTTCTAAGATAGATAACTTCACGGAAGGGGACATGAAATTGCCCCCGGAAGGCGGATTTAGCAGTAAGGTGGGACAATAAGGCCCACTTTAAGCTGGCCCTGAGGCACGTACATACCGCCCGTCACCCTCCTCACAAGCTACGCACAACACATAACTAATACCCCCCCCCCGCTGAAGATGAGGTAAGTCGTAACAAGGTAAGTGTACCGGAAGGTGCACTTAGCACATCAAGACGTAGCTATAACATAAAGCACTCAGCTTACACCTGAAAGATATCTGCTACCAACCAGATCGTCTTGAAGCCAAACTCTAGCCCAACCACGACACAACCAAACAATTAAAAATTTACTCCACTATAAATTAAACTAAAACATTCTTCTGCCCCAGTATGGGCGACAGAAAAGGCCTACTGGCGCGATAGAGATCCGTACCGTAAGGGAAAGATGAAATAGCAATGAAAACCCGAGCAAAAAACAGCAAAGATAAACCCTTGTACCTCTTGCATCATGATTTAGCAAGAACAACCAAGCAAAACGAATTTAAGCTTGCCACCCCGAAATCCGAGCGAGCTACTTACAAGCAGCTACCCCCTGAGCGAACCCGTCTCTGTTGCAAAAGAGTGGGATGACTTGTTAGTAGAGGTGAAAAGCCTACCGAGCCGGGTGATAGCTGGTTGCCCGTGAAACGAATCTAAGTTCTCTCTTAATTTTCTCTGCCCCCCGGACATCTAACCACAACCACCATGTGGCAAATCAAGAGCAATTTAAAGGAGGTACAGCTCCTTTAAAAGAGAATACAACCTCCCCTAGCGGATAACTACCCAACTGACCCCAAACTGTAGGCCCTCAAGCAGCCATCAACAAAGAGTGCGTCAAAGCTCTACCCCAAAAAATCCAAAAACAATAGGACTCCCTTATCTATAGCGGGCTAACCTATAATAATAGGAGAATTAATGCTAAAATGAGTAATCGGGGGCCACCCTCTCGAGCGCAAACTTACATCACCACATTATTAACAAGCCTTAAACTAATACTCCAACCTCAAACAAGCTAAGTATTAAACTTGCCCTGTTAGCCCGACTCAGGAGCGCCCATTAGAAAGATTCAAATCTGCAAAAGGAACTAGGCAACCCCAAGGCCCGACTGTTTACCAAAAACATAGCCTTCAGCCAACCAAGTATTGAAGGTGATGCCTGCCCAGTGACACTCTGTTCAACGGCCGCGGTATCCTAACCGTGCGAAGGTAGCGCAATCAATTGTCCCATAAATCGAGACTTGTATGAATGGCTAAACGAGGTCTTAACTGTCTCTTGCAGACAATCAATGAAATTGATCTTCCTGTGCAAAAGCAGGAATAAACCCATAAGACGAGAAGACCCTGTGGAACTTAAAAATCAGCGGCCACCACATACAACCCAAAACCTACCAGGCCTACGGCCCCAAGTAAAACACTGGCCCGCATTTTTCGGTTGGGGCGACCTTGGAGAAAAACAAACCCTCCAAAAACAAGACCACACATCTTGACCAAGAGCAACCTCTCAACGTACTAACAGCAACCAGACCCAATATAATTGACCAATGGACCAAGCTACCCCAGGGATAACAGCGCAATCCCCTCCAAGAGCCCATATCGACAAGGGGGTTTACGACCTCGATGTTGGATCAGGACACCCTAATGGTGCAGCCGCTATTAAGGGTTCGTTTGTTCAACGATTAACAGTCCTACGTGATCTGAGTTCAGACCGGAGCAATCCAGGTCGGTTTCTATCTATGACGGGCTTTTCCTAGTACGAAAGGACCGGAAAAGCAAGGCCCATACTATAGGCATGCCTTCCCTCTAAGTAGTGAACCCAACTAAACTACCAAACAGGACACACCATCCTACCCATCCTAGAAAAGGACCGCTAGCGTGGCAGAGCTTGGTAAATGCAAAAGGCTTAAGCCCTTTACCCAGAGGTTCAAATCCTCTCCCTAGCTAACCATGATTTGACACCCCATTTTAACCCACCTAACCATGGCCTTGTCCTATGCTATCCCAATTCTAATTGCAGTTGCCTACCTTACACTAGTAGAACGAAAAATCCTAAGCTACATACAAGCCCGAAAAGGCCCAAATATCGTAGGCCCATTTGGTCTACTACAACCAGTAGCAGACGGAGTAAAATTGTTCATCAAAGAGCCCATCCGTCCATCCACATCCTCACCCCTCCTCTTCACTATAACCCCCATACTAGCCCTTCTTCTAGCAATCACAATTTGAGTCCCTCTGCCCCTGCCCTTCTCCCTCGCCGACCTAAATCTAGGCCTTCTCTTCCTCCTAGCTATATCAAGCCTAGCAGTGTACTCAATCCTATGGTCAGGATGGGCCTCAAACTCAAAATACGCCCTAATCGGTGCACTGCGGGCAGTAGCACAAACTATTTCCTACGAAGTAACACTAGCTATCATTCTCCTATCTGTCATTATACTGAGTGGTAATTATACCCTAACCACACTCACCACAACCCAGGAACCACTATACCTCATCTTCTCCTCCTGACCCCTCGCGATAATATGATACATTTCCACCCTTGCTGAAACAAACCGCGCTCCATTCGACTTGACAGAAGGAGAATCAGAGCTGGTATCCGGCTTCAACGTCGAATATGCCGCAGGTCCATTCGCCCTACTCTTCCTGGCTGAATATGCAAACATCATACTAATAAATACTCTAACTACCATTCTATTTCTAAACCCAAGTTCACTCAACCCATCCCCAGAATTATTCCCAGTAATCCTAGCCACAAAAGTCCTACTCCTCTCCTCCGGATTCCTGTGAGTCCGCGCTTCTTACCCCCGCTTCCGCTACGACCAACTCATGCACCTCCTCTGAAAAAACTTCCTCCCACTGACACTAGCACTTTGCCTTTGACACACCAGCATACCAATTTGCTACGCAGGCCTGCCCCCTTGCTCAAGGAAATGTGCCTGAACAAAGGGTCACTATGATAAAGTGAACATAGAGGTACACCAACCCTCTCATTTCCTGAGGCATAATTAGAAAAGTAGGGGTCGAACCTACGCAGAAGAGATCAAAACCCTCCATACTTCCTCTATATTATTTTCTAGTAGAGTCAGCTAACAAAGCTATCGGGCCCATACCCCGAAAATGATGGTTTAACCCCTTCCTCTACTAATGAGCCCACACACAAAACTAATCTCCTACCTAAGTCTCCTCCTAGGAACAACTATCACAATCTCAAGCAACCACTGAATAATAGCTTGGACCGGACTAGAAATCAACACTCTTGCCATCATCCCCCTCATCTCAAAATCTCACCACCCCCGAGCTATCGAAGCCACAATCAAATACTTCCTAGTCCAAGCTACCGCTTCAACACTAATACTCTTCTCAAGCATAACTAACGCCTCATTCACAGGACAATGAGACATCACCCAACTAACCCACCCGACATCCTGCCTCCTACTGACAGCAGCAATTGCAATAAAATTGGGACTAGTCCCATTCCACTTCTGATTTCCAGAAGTACTCCAAGGCTCTCCCATAACCACTGCCCTATTGCTATCAACAATTATAAAATTCCCCCCAATTACCATCCTCTTCATAACATCTCACACACTCAACCCCACACTACTAACAACCATAGCCATCGCCTCAGCAGCCCTAGGGGGCTGAATAGGACTAAACCAAACACAGATCCGAAAAATCCTAGCCTTCTCATCCATCTCCCACCTAGGCTGAATAACTATCATCATCATCTACAGCCCCAAACTCACCCTAGTAACCTTCTACTTATACTCCCTAATAACTATCGCAGTGTTCCTCACACTCAACACAACCAAAACCCTGAAACTAACTACAATAATAACATCATGAACAAAAACCCCCATACTAAACGCAACCTTAATATTAACGCTCCTCTCCCTAGCAGGACTCCCTCCACTAACAGGCTTCCTACCAAAATGACTTATCATTCAAGAACTTACTAAACAGGAAATAACCATCACAGCCACAACCATTACCATACTCTCTCTACTAGGACTCTTCTTTTACCTTCGCCTCGCATACCACTCAACAATCACCCTTCCACCGAGCCCCACAAACCACATAAAACAATGGTATGCCCATAAACCAACAAACCCCCAAATTGCCATCCTCACATCCTTATCAGCTATACTCCTACCCCTCTCCCCCATAATCCTAGCAACAACCTAGAAACTTAGGATAGACCAAACCGAAGGCCTTCAAAGCCTTAAACAAGAGTTGAACCCTCTTAGTTTCTGCTAAGACCCGCAAGATATTAACCTGCATCCTCTGAATGCAACCCAGACGCTTTAATTAAGCTAGAGCCTTGCCTAGACAGGCGGGCCTCGATCCCGCAATATCCTAGTTAACAGCTAAGCGCCTCAACCAGCAGGCTTCCGTCTATCAAACAAGTTCCGGCGCACTCTTAGTACACATCAATGAGCTTGCAACTCAACATGAATTTCACTACGGAACTGATAAGAAGAGGAATTAAACCTCTGTAAAAAGGACTACAGCCTAACGCCTCAACACTCGGCCATCTTACCTGTGACCCTCATTAACCGATGATTATTCTCAACCAACCACAAAGATATCGGTACCCTCTACCTAATCTTTGGCGCATGAGCAGGTATAGCCGGAACCGCTCTAAGCCTGCTCATTCGCGCAGAGCTTGGCCAACCTGGAACCCTCCTAGGAGATGACCAAATCTACAACGTAATCGTCACCGCCCACGCCTTCGTAATAATCTTCTTCATAGTAATACCCATCATGATCGGAGGATTCGGAAACTGACTAGTGCCACTTATAATCGGCGCCCCCGACATAGCATTCCCACGCATAAACAACATAAGCTTCTGACTGCTACCCCCATCCTTCCTACTCCTACTAGCCTCATCCACAGTAGAAGCAGGGGCTGGTACAGGATGAACTGTGTACCCACCACTAGCAGGTAACCTAGCCCACGCTGGTGCTTCAGTAGACCTAGCTATCTTCTCCCTCCACCTAGCAGGAGTCTCCTCCATCCTAGGGGCTATCAATTTTATCACCACTGCCATCAACATAAAACCCCCAGCCCTCTCACAATACCAAACCCCCCTATTCGTATGATCCGTCCTTATTACAGCCGTTCTCCTACTACTTTCACTCCCTGTGCTCGCTGCTGGCATCACTATACTACTAACTGACCGAAACCTAAACACCACCTTCTTTGACCCCGCTGGAGGGGGAGACCCAGTCCTATACCAACATCTCTTCTGATTCTTCGGCCACCCAGAAGTATATATCCTAATCCTTCCAGGTTTCGGAATCATCTCCCACGTAGTAACATACTATGCAGGCAAAAAAGAACCATTCGGCTACATAGGAATAGTATGAGCCATACTGTCCATCGGATTCCTCGGCTTCATCGTATGGGCCCACCACATGTTCACAGTCGGAATAGACGTAGACACCCGAGCATACTTCACATCCGCCACCATGATCATTGCCATCCCAACTGGCATCAAGGTCTTTAGCTGACTAGCTACACTACACGGAGGAACCATCAAATGAGACCCTCCAATGCTATGAGCCCTGGGCTTCATCTTCCTTTTCACTATTGGGGGATTAACAGGCATCGTCCTAGCAAACTCCTCATTAGACATTGCCCTGCACGACACATACTATGTAGTTGCCCACTTCCACTATGTTCTCTCAATAGGGGCCGTCTTTGCCATCTTAGCAGGATTCACCCACTGATTTCCACTATTTACAGGATACACCCTACACACCACATGGGCCAAAGCCCACTTCGGAGTCATATTCACAGGTGTAAACCTAACCTTCTTCCCACAACACTTCCTAGGCCTAGCTGGCATACCACGACGATACTCCGACTACCCAGACGCATACACCGTATGAAACACCATGTCATCTATCGGCTCACTAATCTCAATAACTGCAGTAATTATACTAATATTCATCATCTGAGAGGCCTTCACATCAAAACGAAAAGTCCTACAACCAGAACTGACCGCTACTAACATTGAATGAATCCATGGCTGCCCTCCCCCCTACCACACCTTCGAAGAACCCGCCTTCGTCCAAGTACAAGAAAGGAAGGAATCGAACCCTCACATGCTGGTTTCAAGCCAGCCGCATGTCAAACCACTCATGCTTCTTTCTTTTATGGGGTGTTAGTAAACCAATTACATAGCCTTGTCAAGACTAAATCACAGGTGAAAACCCCGTACACCCCATCATGGCCAACCACTCACAATTCGGATTCCAAGACGCCTCATCCCCTATTATAGAAGAACTCGTCGAATTCCACGACCACGCCCTAATAGTCGCACTAGCAATCTGCAGCCTAGTGCTCTACCTCCTAACACTCATACTAATAGAAAAACTATCTTCAAACACTGTCGACGCACAAGAAGTAGAACTAATCTGAACCATCCTACCAGCCATCGTCCTCATCCTGCTCGCCCTCCCATCCCTACAAATCTTATACATAATAGACGAAATCGATGAACCAGACCTAACACTCAAAGCCATCGGACACCAATGATACTGAACCTACGAATATACAGACTTCAAAGATCTAACATTCGACTCATACATAATCCCAACAGCAGACCTCCCTCTAGGACACTTCCGACTACTAGAAGTAGACCACCGCGTTGTCATTCCCATAGAATCCCCCATCCGCATTATCGTCACCGCTGGCGACGTCCTCCACTCCTGAGCTGTCCCAACCCTAGGAGTAAAAACCGATGCAATCCCAGGACGACTAAACCAAACATCATTCATTACTACCCGCCCAGGAATCTTCTATGGCCAATGCTCAGAAATCTGTGGGGCCAACCACAGCTACATACCAATCGTAGTAGAATCTACCCCACTCACCCACTTCGAGAACTGATCCACACTCCTATCATCCTAATCATTAAGAAGCTATGAAACAGCACTAGCCTTTTAAGCTAGAGAAAGAGGACTATTCCCCCTCCTTAATGAAATGCCCCAACTCAACCCAGACCCCTGATTCCTTATTATGCTGACATCATGACTAACNTTCTCACTGGTCATCCAACCCAAGCTCATAACCTTTACTTCCACCAACNCCCCCTCCAACAAAACAACTACAACCACTAAAACCACCCCATGAACCTGACCATGAACCTAAGCTTCTTCGACCAATTCGCCAGCCCCTACTTTCTAGGAGTCCCACTAATCCTACTATCAATACTATTCCCAGCCTTACTATTCCCCACACCCAATAACCGATGAATTACCAACCGCCTCTCCACTATTCAACTATGATCCCTTCACTCAATTACAAAACAACTAATGGCCCCACTAAATAAAGGGGGCCATAAATGAGCCCTAATCCTGACATCACTAACAATACTACTACTCACAATTAACCTGCTAGGCCTACTGCCATACACATTCACCCCAACCACACAACTATCCATAAACATAGCCCTAGCATTCCCACTTTGATTGGCCACCTTACTCACTGGCCTACGAAACCAACCTTCAATCTCCCTAGGCCACCTTCTACCAGAAGGAACCCCCACCCCACTAATCCCAGCCCTCATTATAATCGAAACCACTAGCTTACTTATCCGCCCCCTAGCCCTTGGAGTCCGCCTTACAGCAAACCTCACAGCAGGCCACCTACTCATTCAATTAATCTCCACAGCCATCACTGCACTCCTCCCAATCATACCAACCGTATCTATTCTAACCACATCAATCCTATTCCTCCTAACCATCCTAGAAGTAGCAGTAGCCATAATCCAAGCCTACGTCTTCGTCCTCCTACTAAGCCTTTACTTACAAGAAAACATCTAATGGCCCACCAAGCACACTCCTACCATATAGTAGATCCAAGCCCCTGACCCATCTTCGGAGCAGCCGCAGCCCTACTCACCACCTCTGGACTAATCATATGGTTCCACCACAACTCCTCACAACTCCTAACCCTTGGCCTACTCTCCATACTCCTAGTCATACTACAATGATGACGAGACATTGTACGAGAAAGCACATTTCAAGGCCACCACACCCCTCCAGTACAAAAAGGCCTACGATACGGAATAATCCTATTCATTACATCCGAGGCATTCTTTTTCCTAGGCTTCTTCTGAGCATTTTTCCACTCTAGCCTAGCCCCCACCCCAGAACTAGGCGGACAATGACCCCCAACAGGAATTAAGCCACTAAACCCCCTAGAAGTCCCGCTACTAAATACAGCCATTCTCCTAGCTTCAGGTGTTACCGTAACATGAGCACACCACAGCATCACCGAAGGTAACCGAAAACAGGCAATCCACGCACTAACCTTAACAATCCTCTTAGGATTCTACTTCACAGCACTCCAAGCAATAGAATACTACGAAGCACCATTCTCAATCGCCGATGGCGTATACGGCTCAACCTTCTTTGTCGCCACAGGATTCCACGGACTCCACGTAATCATCGGTTCCTCATTCCTATCCATCTGCCTACTCCGACTAATTAAATTCCACTTCACATCCAACCACCACTTCGGATTCGAAGCAGCCGCCTGATACTGACACTTCGTAGATATCATCTGATTATTCCTCTATATAACCATCTACTGATGAGGAGCTTGCTCTTCTAGTATACCCATTACAATTGACTTCCAATCTCTAAAGTCTGGTTCAACCCCAGAGAAGAGCAATCAACATAATCACGTTCATACTTATCCTCTCCCTCGCCCTCAGCACTATCCTAACCACATTAAACTTCTGACTAGCCCAAACCAACCCAGACTCAGAAAAACTATCCCCATACGAATGTGGTTTTGACCCCCTTGGATCAGCCCGCCTCCCCTTCTCAATCCGATTCTTCCTCAGTAGCAATCTTATTCCTCTTATTCGACCTAGAAATCGCCCTCCTGCTCCCACTCCCATGAGCCGTCCAACTTCAATCACCCACCGCCACTCTAACCTGAGTTTCTATCATCATTCTCCTCCTCACACTAGGCCTCATCTACGAATGAGCACAAGGGGGCCTAGAATGGGCAGAATAACCATAGAAAGTTAGTTTAATCAAGACAGTTGATTTCGACTCAACAGACCATAGTTCAACCCTATGACTTTCTCTATGTCCTTCATACACCTAAGCTTCTACTCGGCCTTCACCCTAAGCAGCCTAGGACTAGCTTTCCACCGAACCCATCTAATCTCAGCCCTACTTTGTCTAGAAAGTATAATACTATCTATATACATTGCCCTATCAATTTGACCCATCGAAAACCAGGCCCCCTCCTTCACCCTCATACCTATACTCATACTCACATTCTCCGCCTGCGAAGCAGGCGCAGGCCTAGCCATACTAGTTGCCTCAACCCGAACTCACGGCTCCGACCACTTACACAACCTAAACCTCCTACAATGCTAAAAATTATCCTCCCAACAATCATACTCCTCCCCACCGCCCTGCTATCCCCCCAAAAATTCCTATGAACCAACACCACCACACATAGTATCCTAATTGCTACACTCAGCCTACAATGACTACTCCCATCATACTTCCCGCACAAAAACCTCACACAGTGAACCGGGATCGACCAAATCTCATCTCCCCTACTAGTATTATGCTGCTGACTATTACCCCTCATAATCCTAGCAAGCCAAAACCACCTCCAGCATGAACCCACAACACGAAAACGAATCTTCATCTCAACCCTAATCACAATCCAACCTCTCCTCATTCTAGCCTTCTCAGCCACAGAACTAATAATATTCTATATCTCATTCGAAGCAACTCTAATCCCTACTTTAATCCTAATCACACGATGAGGTAATCAACCAGAACGCTTAAGTGCCGGCATCTACCTCTTATTCTACACCCTCATCAGCTCCCTACCCCTACTTGTCGTAATCCTCCACCTACACGCACAAATCGGCACACTACACCTAATGATACTAGGACTAACCCCTCCCACACTTAATAACTCCTGAACGGGCCTCCTATCAAGCCTCGCCCTACTAACAGCATTCATAGTAAAAGCCCCTTTATACGGGCTCCACCTATGATTACCCAAAGCCCACGTAGAAGCACCAATTGCAGGATCCATGCTACTCGCGGCCCTCCTCCTAAAATTAGGGGGCTACGGCATCATGCGAATTACCCTCCTAACAGGCCCCCTCTCAAACCACCTACACTACCCATTCCTTACCTTAGCCCTATGAGGGGCATTAATGACAAGCTCAATCTGCCTACGTCAAACCGACCTAAAATCACTCATCGCCTACTCCTCTGTAAGCCACATAGGCCTAGTCATTGCCGCAAGCATAATCCAAACTCACTGAGCATTCTCCGGCGCAATAATCCTCATAATCTCCCACGGACTCACCTCCTCAATACTATTCTGCCTAGCCAACACAAACTACGAACGAACACACACCCGAATTCTTCTCCTGACACGAGGCCTCCAGCCCATCCTGCCCCTCATAGCCACATGATGACTCCTAGCTAACCTCTCAAACATAGCCCTCCCGCCCACAACAAACCTAATAGCAGAGCTAACCATTATAATCGCCCTATTCAACTGATCATCCCTAACAATCATCCTAACCGGTGCCGCAACCCTATTAACCGCCACATACACCCTATTTATACTACTAACAACCCAACGAGGAACCCTCCCAACCTACATAACATCCCTCCAAAACTCAAACACACGAGAACACCTCCTAATAACCCTCCACATTATTCCCATGCTACTCCTCATCCTAAAACCAAGCCTCATCTCAGGAATTCCCTCATAGCAAGTATAGTTTCAACTAAGACATTAGACTGTGATTCTAAAAATAGAAGTTAGACCCTTCTTACCTGCCGAGGGGAGGTTCAACCAACAAGAGCTGCTAACTCCTGCATCTGAGCCTGAAACCTCAGTCCCCTTAACTTTTAAAGGATAACAGCAATCCACTGGTCTTAGGAACCACCTATCTTGGTGCAAATCCAAGTAAAAGTAATGGAGATAACACTACTCCTTAACACCTCCATACTCCTCACACTAACTACCATCCTCACCCCCATCCTACTACTCCCCATATCAAAAACACCCCCAAACTCCCCAACCACCATCACACGCACTGTCAAAACCGCCTTTCTAATCAGCCTGCTCCCTATAACCCTCTTCATACTCTCCAACGCAGAGAGCATTACATCCTACTGAGAGTGGAAATTCACCGCAAACTTCAAAATCCCCCTCAGCTTCAAAATAGACCAATACTCCATAATATTCTTCCCAGTCGCACTATTCGTAACATGATCCATCCTCCAGTTCGCAACATGATACATGGCCTCAGAACCACACATCATAAAATTCTTCTTCTACCTCCTCACATTCCTAATCGCTATACTAGTACTAACCATCGCCAACAACATATTCTTACTATTCATCGGCTGAGAGGGAGTCGGAATAATATCCTTCCTCCTAATCGGCTGATGGCAAGGCCGAGCAGAAGCCAACACAGCCGCACTCCAAGCCGTACTCTACAACCGAATCGGAGACATTGGCCTCATCCTAAGTATAGCATGACTCGCCTCAACAATAAACACCTGAGAAATACAGCAGGCCCTCCTCCCAACCCAAACCCCCACCCTTCCCCTATTAGGCCTCATCCTCGCTGCCGCAGGGAAATCAGCCCAATTCGGCCTCCACCCCTGACTACCAGCCGCCATAGAGGGCCCAACCCCAGTCTCAGCCCTACTCCACTCCAGCACAATAGTAGTAGCCGGAATTTTTCTACTTATTCGCACCCACCCCTTACTTGCCAACAACCCAACCACCCTCACCCTATGCCTATGCCTAGGAGCTCTATCCACACTATTCGCCGCCACATGCGCCCTCACACAAAATGACATCAAAAAAATCATTGCCTTCTCCACATCAAGCCAACTAGGACTAATAATAGTAACCATCGGACTAAACCTCCCACAACTAGCCTTCCTCCACATTTCAACCCACGCCTTCTTCAAAGCCATACTATTCCTCTGCTCAGGGACAATCATCCACAGCCTCAATGGAGAACAGGACATCCGCAAAATAGGGGGCCTACAAAAAATACTCCCAACAACCACCTCCTGCCTAACCATTGGCAACCTCGCCCTCATAGGAACTCCATTCCTAGCCGGGTTCTACTCAAAAGACCTCATTATCGAAAGCCTAAACACCTCCTACCTAAACACCTGGGCCCTCCTCTTAACACTCCTAGCCACAGCATTCACCGCAACCTATAGCCTACGAATAACACTACTAGTCCAAACAGGCTTTCCCCGCACACCTACAAACTCCTCAACAAATGAAAACAACCCTATAATCACAAACCCCATCACCCGCCTCGCCCTAGGTAGCATCCTTGCCGGCCTACTCATCACATCCTACATCACACCCACAAAAACCCTCCCAATAACCATGCCCACCATTACAAAAACTGCAGCCATCATCGCCACAGCACTAGGCATTGCCCTAGCCCTAGAACTCTCAACCATAACACATACCCTAACACACCCCAAGCAAAACCCCTACCTAAACTTCTCCTCCTCCCTAGGATACTTCAACCCCCTAACACATCGCTCCAACACCACTATCCTATTAAACAGCGGACAAAAAATCGCCTCTCACTTAATCGACCTCTCCTGGTACAAAAAGATGGGCCCCGAAGGACTTGCCGACCTACAACTCATAGCAACTAAAACTTCAACCACCCTCCACACCGGACTAATCAAAACCTACCTAGGATCCTTCGCCCTATCCATCCTCCTCATCCTATCAACGCAGACTTAAAACTAATGGCCCCCAACCTCCGAAAATCCCACCCTCTCCTAAAAATAATCAACAACTCCCTAATTGACCTACCCACCCCATCAAACATCTCTGCCTGATGAAACTTCGGATCCCTCTTAGGCATTTGCCTAACTACACAGATCCTGACCGGCCTCCTACTAGCCATACACTACACTGCAGACACAACCCTAGCCTTCTCCTCCATCGCCCATACATGCCGAGACGTACAATACGGCTGACTAATCCGCAACCTCCATGCAAACGGAGCTTCATTCTTCTTCATCTGCATCTACCTGCACATTGGCCGCGGACTCTACTACGGCTCATACCTATACAAAGAAACCTGAAACACAGGCATCATCCTCCTACTAACCCTCATAGCAACTGCTTTCGTAGGCTATGTACTACCATGAGGACAAATATCCTTCTGAGGGGCCACTGTTATCACCAACTTATTCTCAGCCATCCCCTACATTGGTCAAACCATCGTAGAGTGAGCCTGAGGCGGCTTCTCAGTAGACAACCCCACATTAACCCGATTCTTCGCACTACACTTTCTTCTCCCCTTCATAATCACAGGCCTTACTCTCATCCACCTTACCTTCCTCCACGAATCAGGTTCAAACAACCCACTAGGTATTGTAGCCAACTCCGACAAAATCCCGTTCCACCCCTACTACTCCACAAAAGACATCCTGGGGTTCACACTCATACTCCTCCCACTAACAACCCTCGCCTTATTTTCACCCAACCTGCTGGGGGACCCAGAAAACTTTACTCCAGCAAACCCACTAGTCACACCTCCCCACATCAAACCAGAATGGTACTTCCTATTTGCATACGCCATCCTACGCTCAATCCCTAACAAGCTGGGAGGCGTCCTAGCACTAGCAGCATCCGTACTAATCCTATTCCTAATCCCCCTCCTCCACAAATCCAAACAGCGCACAATAGCCTTCCGTCCCCTCTCCCAGCTCCTATTCTGAACCCTAGTGGCCAACCTTGCCATCCTAACATGAGTGGGTAGCCAACCAGTAGAACACCCCTTCATCACCATCGGCCAACTAGCCTCTCTCACCTACTTTACCATCCTCCTGGTCCTCTTCCCCTCTATCGGGGCCCTAGAAAACAAAATACTCAACTACTAAAAATACTCTAATAGTTTATAAAAAACATTGGTCTTGTAAGCCAAAGAGTGAAGACTGCACCCCTTCTTAGAGTTCACCCCATCCCCTCAGAGAAAGAGGACTTAAACCTCTATACCCAACTCCCAAAGCTGGCATTTTACATTAAACTATTCTCTGACTCCCCATTAAACCGCACGAATCGCCCCCCGAGACAACCCTCGTACAAGCTCCAACACAACAAACAACGCTAGCAACAACCCTCACCCTGCCACCAAAAACATCCCCACCCCCCACGAATAGAACATAGCCACTCCACTAAAATCCAAACGAACAGACACCGTACCCCCACTATCAACAGTACTTACCCCAAACTTCCACCCCTCAAAACCCCCAACCCCCAACCCAACAATAAGCACTAGAGCAAGCCCCACACTGTACCCCACAACAGGCCACTCCCCCCAACCTGCAGGAAACAGATCCGCCGCCAAAGATACAGAGTACACGAAGACCACCAACATTCCCCCCAAGTACACCATAAACAAAACCAACGATACAAAAGAAACCCCCAAACTCAACAGTCACCCACACCCTACAACAGAGGCTACCACTAGGCCCACCACCCCATAGTAGGGTGAAGGATTAGATGCAACTGCCAGCCCCCCCAAAACAAAGCATACCCCCAAAAACAGTACGAGATAAGTCATAGCGGTTCCCGCTTGGCTTCTCTCCAAGGTCTACGGCCTGAAAAGCCGCCGTTGCTACCTCAACCACAGGAACCCTTCAAAGAAACCACCATATATACAACCTTCCCCCCCCTACCCCCCATGTATATTATACATTACTTTATGTACTTCATACATTATATTAATGTTCAGTGCTTAGGCGCTTGGCCTTAATGGAGTGTGTGTCCGATATTCAACCATTCTCCGGGCGCTAGCTTCAGGGACCAGGTTATTTATTAGTCGGGCTCCTCACGTGAAATCAGCAACTCGACGTATGGAAGATCCTACGTTACTAGCTTCAGGACCATACTTTCCCCCTACACCCCTAGCCCAACTTGCTCTTTTGCGCCTCTGGTTCCTATGTCAGGGCCATAGCTCGGAAGGTCCTCACACCTTGCTCTTCACCGATACATCTGGTAGGCTCTAGCTCACCATTTTCGTCCGTGATCGCGGCATCTTGGGGTTTGGCA